AGTATTTCCGTGAGTCCTCAAAATGGGATGACGGAAAAGATTTTTGTCCAAACACTAATTGGTCGTGTATTAGCAGACGATATATATATTGGTCTACGATGCATTGCCACTCGAAATAAAGATATTGGAATTGGACTTGTTAATCGATTCATAACCTTTCGAGCACACCCAATATATATTAGAACCCCTTTTACTTGCAGGAGTACATCTTGGATCTGTCAATTATGTTATGGCCGGAGTCCTACTCATGGTGACCTGGTCGAGTTGGGAGAAGCCGTAGGCATTATTGCGGGTCAATCAATTGGGGAACCGGGGACTCAACTAACATTAAGAACTTTTCATACCGGCGGAGTATTCACAGGTGGTACTGCCGAACATGTACGAGCTCCCTCTAATGGAAAAATCAAATTTGATGAGGATTTGGTTCATCCCACACGTACCCGTCATGGGCATCCTGCTTTTCTATGTTTTATAGACTTGTATGTAACTATTGAGAGTCGAGATATTCTACATAATGTGAATATTCCAACAAAAAGTTTGATTTTAGTTCAAAATGATCAATATGTAGAATCAGAACAAGTGATTGCCGAGATTCGTGCCGGAACGTCCACTTTTCATTTTAAAGAAAGGGTTCAAAAACATATTTATTCTGAGTCAGAAGGAGAAATGCACTGGAGTACTGATAGCTATCATGCGCCCGAATATCCATATAGTAATGTTCATCTATTACCAAAAACAAGTCATTTATGGATATTAGCAGGAGGTCTATGCAGATCCAATATAGTGTCTTTTTCACTCCACAAGGATCAAGATCAAATGAATGCTAATTCTTTTTCTCTCGAAGAAAGATATATCTTTGATCTCTCACTGACTAATGATCAAGTAAGACATAAATTGTTGGATACCTTTGGTAAAAAAGATAGAGAAATTCTTGACTATTCAAAACCTTATCGAATCATATCCAAGGGTCATTGGAATCTCATAGAGCCTTCTACTTCTATTCGTCAAGAGAATTCCTTGGCTAAAAAGCGAAGAAATAGATTCGTGATTCCCTTACAATATGATCAAGAACAAGAAAAGAAACTAAAACCCTGTTTTGGTATTTCGATTAAAATACCTATAAATGGTATTTTACGTAGAAATAGTATTCTTGCTTATTTTGATGATCCGCGATACAGAAGAAGCAGCTCGGGAATTACTAAATATGGGATTGTCGAAGTAGATTCAATCGTAAAAAAAGAGAATTTTATTGAGTATCGAGGAGCAAAAGAATCTAGTCCGAAATACCAAATGCAAATGAAAGTAGATCGCTTTTTTTTCATTCCCGAGGAAGTGCATATCTTACCCGGATCTTCGCCCATAATGGTCCGGAACAATAGTATCATTGGAGTAGATACACGACTTGCTTTAAATATGAATACAAGAAGTCGAGTAGGTGGATTAGTCCGAGTGGAGAGAAAAAAAAAAAGTATGGAACTTAAAATCTTTTCTGGAGATATTCATTTTTCTGGAGAGGTGGATAAAATATCTAGGCACAGTGGCGTTTTGATACCACCAGGAATGGAAAAAAAGAATTCTAAAGGATCAAAAAAATTGAAAAATTGGATCTATGTCCAACGAATTACACCTACCAAAAAAAAGTATTTTGTTTTGGTTCGGCCCGTAGTCACATATGAAATAGCTGATGGGATAAATTTAGCAACACTTTTCTCTCAGGATCTCTTGCAGGAAAAGGATAATGTACAACTTCGAATTGTCAATTATATACTTTATGGAAATGGCAAGTCAATTCGAGGAATTTCTCACACAAGTATTCAATTAGTTCGGGCTTGCTTAGTATTGACTTGGGACCAAGAACAAGAAAAAAAGAGTTCTATAGAAGAAGAGGTTCATGCTTCTTTTGTTGAAATAAGGGCAAATGATCTGCTTCGTGATTTCATCCGAATTGAGTTAGTAAAATCCACTATTTCGTATACCGAAAAAAGGTATGATACGGCAGGTTCAGGATTGATTTCCAATAATGAATTAGATCGTGCCGATAGAAATCCTTTTGATTCCAAGGCGAAGATTCAATTATTTCCCCAACATCAGGAAACTCTTGGTACGTTGTTGAATCGAAATAAGGAATGCCAATCTTTCATAATTTTGTCATCATCCAATTGTTTTCGAATTGGCCCCTTCAATACTTCGAGATATAATAATGCGACAAAAGAATCGGATCCCCTGACTCCAATTAGGGATTTTTTGGGTCCTTTAGGTACTATTGTGCCTAAAATAGTAAATTTTCGTTCATCTTACTATTTAAGAACTTATAATCAAGTCTTTTTAAAGAAATATTTTTTACTTGAAAAATTTCAACAGACTTTCCAAGTGCTTCAAGTACTTACATTTCAATACTGTTTCCTAGATGAAAATAGTAGTATTTATAATACCGATCCATGCAGTAACATCATTTGGAATTCATTCCATTTGAATTGGTGTTTTCTCCATCACGATTCTTGTGAAGAGGCATGGACAATAATTAGCCTTGGACAATTACTTTGTGAAAATGTATGTCTATTGAAATATGGATCACGCATAAAAAAATCTGGTCAAATTTTCATTGTTCATGTTGACTCTTTAGTTATAAGATCAGCTAAGCCCTATTTGGTCACTCCAGGAGCAACTGTCCATGGCCATTATGGGGAAACCTTTTATGAAGGAGATACATTAATTACATTTCTATATGAAAAATCGAGATCTGGTGACATAACGCAAGGTCTTCCAAAAGTGGAACAAATCTTAGAAGTTCGTTCAATTGATTCAATATCGATGAACCTCGAAAGAAGAGTTGAAGGTTGGGACGACCGTATCCGAAGGATTCTTGGGATCCCCCCCTGGGGATTCTTTATTGGAGCTGAACTAACCATAGCCCAAAGTCGTATCTCTTTGGTTAATAAGATCCAAAAGGTTTATCGATCCCAGGGGGTACAGATCCATAATAGACATATAGAGATTATTGTACGTCAAGTAACATCAAGAGTTTTGGTTTCAGAAGATGGAATGTCTAATGTTTTTTTACCTGGGGAATTTATTGGATTGTTGCGAGCAGAGCGAGCAGGGCGTGTTTTGGACGAAGCGATCTGTTATCGGGCAATCTTATTGGGAATAACGAAGTCATCTCTGAATACTCAAAGTTTCATATCCGAAGCGAGTTTTCAAGAAACTGCTCGAGTTTTAGCAAAAGCTGCTCTACGAGGTCGTATTGATTGGTTGAAAGGCCTGAAAGAGAACGTTGTTCTGGGGGGGATTATACCGGTTGGTACCGGATTCAAAAAATTAGTACATCGTTCAAAGCAAGACAAAAACATTCATTTGAAAATCAAAAGGAAGAATCTATTCGAGTTGGAAATGGGAGATATTTTGTTACACCATAGAGAATTATTTTGTTCTTGTGCCCCAAACACTTTCCATGAGACATCAGACCAATCATTTACGTAATGTCATTTACTAATTCCTAACAAGAGGTTCATTCTTTTTACTTTAACTCTCTGGTCCGATTATGGATTTCGTAATTAATCAATGAAATAAAAAAGAAAGAATGAAATTCATGGTTTGGGTCGTAGATTAATGGTCAATCCTGGTAGAAGGTTCCGTCGGAACAATTATTTATTTCACAAGGTACTGAATCTCTTTGAAAAAAAGAAAAAGAGAAAGTGTGGGAAAATGGGAAGACGATATTGGAACATCAATTTGGAAGAAATGATGGAAGCAGGAGTTCATTTTGGTCATGGTACTAATAAATGGAATCCTAGAATGGCTCCTTACATCTCTGCAAAGCGTAAAGGTATTCATATTACAAATCTTACTATAACTGCTCGTTTTTTATCAGAAGCCTGCGATTTAGTTTTTGATGCAGCAAGTAGGGGAAAAAAATTCTTAATCGTTGGCACCAAAAAGAAAGCAGCGGATTTAGTAGCATCAGCAGCAATAAGGGCTCGATGTCATTATGTTAATAAAAAATGGCTTGGTGGTATGTTAACGAATTGGTCTACTACAGAAACAAGACTTCAGAAATTCAGGGACTTAAGAGCAGAACAAAAGATGGGGAAACTCAATCGTCTCCCCAAAGGAGATGCAGCAATGTTGAAGAGAAAGTTATCTACCTTGCAAACATATCTGGGTGGGATCAAATATATGACGGGATTGCCCGATATTGTAATTATAGTGGATCAGCAAGAAGAATATACGGTTCTTCGAGAATGTGTCATTTTGGGTATTCCTACGATTTGTTTAATCGATACAAATTGTGACCCAGATCTTGCTGATATTTCTATTCCGGCCAACGATGATGCTATAGCTTCGATTCGATTGATTCTTACCAAATTAGTATCTGCAATTTGTGAGGGCCGTTCTAGTTATCTAAAAAATGGTTGATTATCTTATCATTAATCTTATCATTAAGAAGAAGAAAGAAGAAGATTAGTTTGTTTTTGGTGAACTCTCTTTGATTGTTACTATTTTGGTTTGCATCTTTTGGAGTTTGAACTATGTTTTGAATATTGAAGAATATTTAAGATTGAAAACATAAAATGATTGGTATTTTTTTTTATGTGATTTCCGAAATATACGATTCATAACTGAAATTCATGAATGAACATAGATGAATTGAGAAAGAGATGGTTGAATCAAAATAATTACTTTTTTGAATCTGTTAGAGGACAATATGAATGTTATACCATGTTCCATTCAAACACTCAAAGGGTTATACGATATATCAGGTGTAGAAGTAGGCCAACATTTATATTGGCAAATAGGAGGTTTACAAATTCATGCCCAAGTACTTATCACTTCTTGGGTTGTAATTGCTATCTTATTAGGTTCAGTCATCATAGCTGTTCGGAATCCACAAACCATTCCGACCGACGGTCAGAATTTCTTCGAATATGTCCTTGAATTTATTCAAGACTTGAGCAAAACTCAGATTGGAGAGGGGTATGGTCCTTGGGTTCCATTTATAGGAACGATGTTCCTATTTATTTTTGTTTCTAACTGGTCAGGTGCTCTTTTACCTTGGAAAATCATAAAGTTACCTCATGGAGAGTTAGCTGCGCCCACGAATGATATAAATACTACTGTTGCTTTAGCTTTACCTACGTCAGTGGCATATTTCTATGCGGGTCTTAGCAAAAAAGGATTGGGATATTTCGGGAAATACATTCAACCAACTCCAATACTTTTACCAATTAATATTCTAGAAGATTTCACAAAACCTTTATCTCTTAGTTTTCGACTTTTCGGGAATATATTGGCTGATGAATTAGTGGTTGTTGTTCTTGTTTCTTTAGTGCCTTCAGTAGTTCCTATACCTGTCATGTTTCTTGGATTATTTACAAGTGGTATTCAAGCTCTTATTTTTGCAACTTTGGCTGCGGCTTATATAGGTGAATCCATGGAGGGTCATCATTGACTAACTTTCGAAATAGTCTTTTTTGAAGCTTATCCCAATTCAAGCAATGCGGAGGTTCAATATAATCCACTACTGGGTTGGATAAAAAAATGCAAATAGCTACATGTATGTATATATGAAGAAAGATAGATGATATTGCAGAATTTGGAATAGAAAGAAGGGTTGGGGATCCTACTACATATATGTATATGTAATGCCTATGAGTATCAATCCTTGTGTATGTTTCGAAGAATGGTTCCAGAATACGATTTACTAGAAGAAAAAGTGCAGGTGATTTACGTTATGGAAGAAGAAAAGTATATGTTATTTACTAGTTAAATAGCAATTACCCCTATCTCTTTTTTTCTAGCCCACTGCATTTAGATGGATTCCCATATCAGTCCTTTTTCTATTTTGTCTGTTATTGTGAATTGAATGAAAGAGAAAGAATAGAATATTTTATAAACAAGGAAACGCAATGACTAAAACCGTATACATATCTATTACATAAGGTAGAAAGGAAAAACGGTATATCGAAGTAGTTCTGACAATTCAGTAATATTCTGAATTCCATTTGGAGCTTTTAGCTACTTCGACCCGATAGATTTTAGTGATAAAGATCAAAAAATAAAAAATAAGTGTAGTAAAGTAAATAATAAAAGTAGAAGTAGAAAAAGAAGTAGATTAAGTACTAATTCATTGGTTGGTTGTATCATTAACCATTTCTTTTTTTGGTGCGAGGAGCTTACCATGAATCCACTTATTTCTGCTGCTTCCGTTATTGCTGCTGGATTGGCTGTAGGGCTTGCTTCTATTGGACCTGGGGTTGGTCAAGGTACTGCTGCGGGCCAAGCCGTAGAAGGTATTGCGAGACAACCAGAAGCAGAGGGTAAAATACGAGGTACTTTATTGCTTAGTCTGGCTTTTATGGAAGCTTTAACAATTTATGGACTGGTCGTGGCATTAGCTCTTTTATTTGCAAATCCTTTTGTTTAATGTTTCATTTCATCTTAGAAGAAAAACATAACCATAACTAAGAAATTTGAGAATTCTCAAATTCCATTAAGAATAATAAGCGGAGTGATACAAAAAGAACTCTGTTCTTTGTTAGTCCTATCTATAAAGGGAGAGCATATGAAAAATCTAATTGATTCTTTTGTTTCCGTGGGGCACTGGTCATCCGCTGGGAGTTTCGAGTTTAATACCGATATTTTAGCAACAAATCCAATAAATCTAAGCGTAGTGCTGGGTGTATTGATTTTTTTTGGAAAGGGAGTGTGTGCGAGTTGTTTATTTCAAGAATAGGTTGGATTTCACCGACTGCACTTTCTTTCTATTTATGTATTCTTTTTTATAGCAGAACTAGGAACAAAGGGTGCACAATCTCGACGAATTACTTCTGAATTGGATTTCATTCAGAAATCATATGTAAGAACCATAGCATTTCGTGACTAATTGGTAAATGAACTTTGATTCTCTTCTCTATCAACCAATAATGTTGAGGTCTTTTACATGGTTAAAGATCAATTGTTTGAAGTCCAGGCACAGCATAGCATGGTACTCTTTCTACCGCTAGGTTAGTACCAAAAAGGTTTAAAAATGATAAAAAGAAAAAAGGAATAATTGGGAATTTATTCGATGTAGAACACTCATATGGATAAAATTATTTGAACCATTAACTGGAAAAATGGGTATCTTCCCTTCCCCCCTCCACTGCCGAATCGACGACCTATGTATTGTATTTATATAAAATATTTGTATAAAATGTATTTGTATAAAAAAGAGAATTTTTTGGATGAAAAAAATCGAAATCTCATTCTAATAATAATAATGAGAATGAAGTAATGAAGTTCAGAATTCTATTCAATTCTATTTATATTCTAATAGTATAATAGAATTCTTTTTTCTTTAAAATATTTTTTTTTTTGAAAGAAATAAGTTCTAAATAAAGAACAAATAAAGAAACAACTTTGCTGACAATTTTTTATTTTTTGTCTGGTCTGAAGAGTCCTCCTAAGATTCTGATGTTAGATCAGTTTCGATAGCTTTGAATACGAACAGAAAAGAGAGGA